GTAGAGTAGACTAGGATTAACTTGCAATATCAATATAGATAGAACCTATAGGTGTAACCTTTCGCTCAATACTCAAATTGACGATTGAAGCATCTGAGGCCGCATCAATCGAGGATACACGACAGAAGGTATTGTTCTATCTCCAAACTTCACCTTCACCAAGCGTAGGTTTATTTCCATATAATTTTGTCTTTCTATCCTCAACCGGAAACATGTCTCTTTCTCGTAAGACTAATAGCTAAAAAAAAGAAAAAAAAAAAAAAGAATCAAATCGCACCATCTCTGTAATAGGTAAATGCCTCTTTTTCTCCTGAAGTTGTCGGAATTATTCGTAATAAGATATTGGCTACAATTGAAGAGGTCTTATCAATAAAATTTCCATTTATCCGAGATCTAGGCATAATTAGCAACCCATTCTATAATTCTTCTCATTTCCCCTCGAGGAAAATGATCTCACAAACAAGGGAATTGTACAGTACGAAATAACATAAAAGGAGACTAATTCTAAAAAAATATAGACTTTCGATTCAAATTGTGCCTTTTGGCAGGGAGAGATAGGAAATATTTGAATATGATTGGATTTCATCCAAATTTATTAGTATCCCAATAAATGGAACTCTTACTAATTTCATTTGACTAAGTTCAAGAATCAAGGACTTTATATTCTTACACTACAGATTCCGAGAACTCAAAAAGTTTTGATTTGATCATGATTCAAAGAGGAAAAAAAGAATAGAATAATTCTTCTAAATAATTATTCTATAAAAAAAGTCACCATCATTTTTTGTTTGTATAACGTGTATACACTCGAACTAGAAAAACCTATGGAACAATTTATCCATTTTTAATAGATCCATGGGGTAGGTAATGGGAGGAGTTTCCATTGAGAAATGGGGGGCATTCTTTATTCCTATAGAACCATAGCATAGTTTAAATGCAACCCTAGTATAAAATATGGATTCTTCAGTTGATTTATTCTAAGTTAAATCATCGGTCTTATCCGGTATAATTCCGGTATAATATAAAATAAATAAAAATAAGAAAAGATCGTTGTCTTAACAAACATTAATAGATATATCCCCCTTCCCTCTTTCCTTAACAAGAAAAAGAGTTTTTTATTCTTTTACCTACACCTACAATAGAAGTAAAGGGAATATTGAATATTTTTTTTTTTAAGATTTGCGGAAAAGTTTTACATTTTCATTAGAATAGATTGGTTGTACCTGTACTGCAATAATATGAATTACTCGCTATTCACTCGGTTTATGGTCAATAATAAGATTATGTTATGTAGGAGAGATGGCCGAGTGGTTCAAGGCGTAGCATTGGAACTGCTATGTAGGCTTTTGTTTACCGAGGGTTCGAATCCCTCTCTTTCCGTTTCTGTACCTTCATCTAATTCACCAAGGTTACTTAACACAATGTATCAAATAACAATTTATATATACTATACCATTATTTTCATTCTATAAGATAAGAAAGACCTTTATTTGTTTGATAGGGATTTTATATTCCTAATTACTGTGGTATGTAAAAAAATACCGAAAAGCGCGAAAAGGAATGAGAATTTGACTGCCCACTGTTGTGTGATACATAAATTGGGAAAATCCGGATAAAAAGCCCTTAGCTTAAGCTTGGCTTTTAGATATAGTTATATCATATCGGCGAAAAGCGAGCAAAATTTTCCGAACCTTTCCTTGTTATTTTTTTAGGTCAAGTCTGTCGAGAATAATATTCGACGACTAAAAGCTCATTTATTTTCAAACCGATCCATTTACTATCTATTATTTGATTTACTAATCCTTTAGTATGGACTGAGTCAATAGTCAAATGTTTTGGCACTTCCTCGTGGGAGTATAAAGCAATATTATTTTGAATTAGAGCTTTCGATCTTTGCTTATCCTTTGTAGTAATAATATCCCGGGGTTTGCAACGATAACTTGGTATATCTACTATACGCCCATTAACTAAAATATGTCTATGGTTAACTAATTGCCGGGCTCCAGGGATGGTCGAAGCCATGCCCAATCGAAAAAGGATGTTATCCAAACGCATCTCAAGTAGTTGTAGTAAAACCTGACCTGTTGATCCTTTGGCTTTTCCAGCAATATGCACATATCTAAGTAATTGTCGCTCTGTGAGACCATAATGAAAACGCAATTTCTGTTTTTCTTCTAGACGAATACGATATTGTGATCTTTTACCAGAGCGCAATTGGTTTTTAAGATCACTTCCGGATCTAGGTCTTTTACTAGTTAGTCCGGGTAAAGCCCCCAGACGGCGTATTTTTTTGAAACGAGGTCCTCGGTAACGAGACATAAAAACTCCTTTATTTTTTTATTTATTGAAATTTGCAGAAAAAATATAAATTAAGACTGAACTAACGCATAAACAAAGCAAAGATAAATCTACAGAAGTACTACAAACAAGAATGAAATGGATTGTATCAATATACAGATTATATTGTATATTGCATATGTTATATATTTTAATATGTTTT